CTAATCTTCTTATACCTTTAGTTAAGGATATTACATAAAAAGCATCTATGTAACCACGATTATACGACCAATCATATATCACATTTATTATTTTACCCCCCAAAAATTTCATTTTATTAGGAACACTTTTAACAAATGCATTAAAGAAATACAAGTTTTGTAGAGATGAATAAACAGGCCTATATAAAAAAGACGATATAAAGATTCCGAAATAAGCTATACTAACCGAAAAAATTGCATTTGTAATGAATTCATACCAACCCAAAGAATGATTTCTACTTTCATGTAAAAGGTTTATAGACGAATTTAACAATTTGGATAGTATATCCAAACAAATTCTTTCCTGATTGAAAAAAGGAATTCCTACGACTCCAACGAACAACGTAAATAAAACTAATACAAGCATCGGAAATAAGATAGTATTGTCCGACTCATGGGGATATGAAAAAGTTTTTTTAGTGCCAAAACGAGCAATACTAATAAAAGGCTGCACCATGTTTCTTACATTTTCATTACTATCAATTTTATACGTGTTTAAAAAATGAGTTTTTTCATTGTTTTTCGTCGTTAATAAATCTAATAAACAGAATTTTTTTTTTTTTATTTTTTGTCCTTCTTTATCTTTACCCCATAGAGACATTGAGTAGAATGAGCTATTTTTTTTGCCACTATAAGTTTGAAAATAAACATTTAAATGTCCTTCAAAAGTAAGTAAATAGATACGAAACATATAAAATGCAGTTAATCCTGCTGTGGAACAAGCTATTATTGCAAAAATGGTTGAATACAACCAACTATCATTAAGAATTTCATCTTTGGACCAAAAACAAGCAAGGGGGGGAATACCACAAAGAGAAAGTGTACCTAATAAAAAAGCCGTTTTTGTAATTGGTACATGTTTTCTTAAACCGCCCATAAGAACCATATTCTGACTTTTATCTGGAGAATATCCAACAATAACTTCCATTGAATGAATAATTGACCCAGATCCTAAGAACAACAATGCTTTCGAATAAGCATGAGTAATCAAATGAAATAAAGCAGCTCGATAAGACCCCATACCTAGAGCTAACATCATATAACCCAATTGAGACATTGTAGAATAAGCTAAGCTTTTCTTAATATCTTTTTGAGCCAGAGCTAAAGTAGCTCCTAAAAGTAATGTTATTATACCTATCAAGGCTATTAGATTTATAATGTAAGGTATAACTATGAAAAGAGGAAGAAGCCGTGCTACAAGAAAAATTCCTGCCGCTACCATGGTAGCGGCATGTATAAGAGCCGAAATGGGGGTAGGCCCTTCCATGGCATCAGGCAACCATACATGAAGGGGAAATTGGGCAGATTTAGCAACTGCGCCGACAAATAGTAGGAAGGCACATAAAGTAACAAATAAAAAATTAACGTCATTATTATAAACTAAGTTATTGAATATTTCAAACAAATCCCGAAATTCAAAACTACCAGTTATCCAATAAAAACCCAAAATTCCTAATAATAAACCAAAATCCCCGACACGATTAGTTACAAACGCTTTTTGACAAGCATTTGCCGCGCTAGGTCGTGTGAACCAAAAACCTATTAATAGATAAGAACACATTCCAACCAATTCCCAAAAAATATAAATTTGGATCAAATTCAAACTAGTAACTAATCCCAACATTGAGGTATTGGAAAAACTCATATAAGCAAAAAATCTCAAATATCCCTGATCATGAGACATATAATTGTCACTATAAATAAGAACCATAATTCCAACAGTAGTGATTAATATTAACATAATAGAAGTAAGTGGATCAACCAAGCAGCCAAACTCTAAAGAAAAATCATTATTGATGGTCCAAGACCATACATATTGATAGACAGAATTATTATTTATTTGCTGAATAAAAAAAAGAGTTGAAAAAACCATAACTATACTTAACAATAAAACACTAGGAAAAGCCCATATACGTCGAAGATTTTTTGTTGCCGTTGGAAAAAGTAGAAGTCCTGCTCCAATTAACATAGGGACTGGAAGTGGAATGAAGGGTATAATCCATGAATAGTGATATGTATATTCCATAAAAAAAATTATCTTAATTAATTGTTTCTGATTCATCGGTTCTTATTTATTTTGAAAGGGGTCAGTTAATATAAAATAAAACTTAAATAGAATTTTCTAGCCTTAATTATTTTGAATCTTTCCAAACTACTTCAAATATTTAAAATCAAGAAGTTATAATTGGTCAAATGATATGAACAATTCAATATTAACAGCTTTAAGTAAAATTTTATGAAAATATAAAAAATTAAAATTTGCTTACGTACTGCAATAATTTTAATTTTTTATATCTATAAGAGCAAAGATAAAAAATTACACCAAAAACAGTATTTAATATGAATCATAAAGCCCGTAACTTGACCCATAAAAATTTTTTTATGTAATGTGATTGTTCAGAATCATTAACCAATTACAATAAAAGTTATTTGTAGGAAATGCTATGGTATCCAACACTTTATTTTACGTAAAATAAAAAAAAGGGCAAATAAAATGCCTTTATAAAAATATAAAATAAAATATATATATAAAAGATAAAATTTTGTATTAAAATTATGTATTATGTATGTTGTATCCTTTAACAGATTCAGATTATAGTCTCATTCGAATTTTAGGATTTAAATTGGGTGTACTTTTTCTTAGATTTTGAACAATTTTAATCATTAATATAATAAAAAAAATTATTAAAGGTTTTAGGTTTTTTTTATTAAGCGAGATGGGTTGGATTATTAAGCCTTTCCGTAATAGAAATAAAACGAAACGCACATTCTTTTTTGTTTGTATTGTATTTTTTTATCAACTTCAATCTATTCTAGTTGGTATAGTGTATCTTATTGTTCTTAGTAATATTTTATGCGATTTTTACACATCCCCCCTTTTTATGAAGGGAGTATTATTTAGAGAATAAATGGGTAGATAATAGTAAAGAACAATTGATTTTGAATAATAATAATAGATGTCTTTCACATCCAACCGAAGAACTTATTATAATTTTTTAATGGCAGTTCCAAAAAAACGCAGCTCTATTTCAAAAAAAAAAATTCGTAAAAATATTTGGAAAAGTAAAGGGTATTGGGCAGCATTAAAAGCTTTTTCGTTAGCAAAATCTCTTTCTACCGGGAGTTCAAAAAGTTTTTTTTGTGTAACAAATAAATAATCAAACAATACAATAAATAATACGAAAAGGTCTCATTAGAAAATGAAAAAGGTAATATAATTTTATTTCTAATTTAGTTATATTTATAAGTTATAAAAATTATAATTAATATTAACATCATAATAGTAACATAATAGTAAACTAAAAAAAATTATTTTAATTTATTTTATAATAAAATAATAAAAAATAATGTAAATAAAATTGTAAATAAAATAATATATATATATTAATATTGTAATTTATATATATAAATTACAATATAAGAAATAGAAATCATAAAAAAATAAAATAAATAAAAAAGAATGCGTTTCATAATGTTTTAATTTAAACAAATATTCAATTTAATATTAAATTGAATATTTTTTACTTTTAATTTGAATTTGAAGGCGTCTTTTTCTTTCGTTTCTGATATCGACAAGAATTCCGCTGTCTACGGAATTCTAAAAGCGACAGGTACTTTTTGTTTGAAAAGGGGATAGACGCACGCACAATATTTTACCTTTCGTTTTAGCATGTTTTAGCATTTTCAGGATGGGGATTCTCACTTTCCCCATCGACTGACTGAATAATAAAAATAAATTTCTTTTTTAGTTATATTTTATATATTATTTATTACAAAGAAGAGGTCGTTGAAACTAAATTAATTGGTTAAGTTTAAAATAAAATGCGTTTTATAATCTTCTAAACTACAATTTTTATAAATTATTATGACTATATAAACTCCTTGAACCCAATTAAATTGATAAAAGCCCCCTTTGTTTGCATTTTTATTTTTAGTTTAGGTAGTTATATAACGAATGTACCCATTCTGAGTGATTTATTTGAGATCCTATGTTTCGATTGGAAGATCGATCAAGATACGATATATTATTATAGATTATATTAGATTATATATTGAATTTTAAAATTTATACAGTTTTTTTTGAAGTACGGTACAATTTCGATTTCTATCGAAATTCTTTTTGTATGATCACTACGCTCGTCTTAATAGCTAACTAAATAGGTTTGCTAAATCTTAACAAAAAATCTCTCCACAACAAAAAAACCTAACTTAATAGAAAACTAACTATGCAAATATTTGCATAAATCTCTTAAGTGTATCGCTGAAATTGTGTTATATATTATATAAAATGTTTTATATTTTTTCTTCATCGAAAAAATGCATTTTATATTTTATATTTTAGATTAATAAAAAAAAATGCTAAAAGAAAGGAATCATAAAAAAATGCAAAAGAGACAGAACATTGTTTTTAGTTCTATCCATGGATTGCAATAAAAATTATTTAGTTACAACCGTTACGTTTTAGGAGAGCATAAAAGAATAACCTACGAAAAAACACATTATTAGTTCAGTTAAATAAAATTGACATCCTAAAAAAATAAGTAAAAAGATAATAAGAATAATAAATATTATTAATTAAAACATTTAAATCACTAATTTTAAACAAGTTTTTATTCATCAATTTAAAAGGTTTCCTAAAAAAATATTGCATTGAATTAACTCCTTCAATCTCGACGATTGAATAAAAATAGGTTATTATTATTTCGAATAAGCCGCTATGGTGAAATCGGTAGACACGCTGCTCTTAGGAAGCAGTGCTAGAGCATCTCGGTTCGAGTCCGAGTAGCGGCATGGCATCTTCTAAAAGAGTAAGTCCTATAATGAATTCCCATTTCACTTCCTATAATTGATAATTGAGGGGCCCTTCTTTAATAATTTTTATGATATTTTCAACTTTAGAGCGTATATTAACTCATATATCCTTTTCGATCGTTTCAATTGTAATTACAATTCATTTGATAACTTTAGTAGTCGATGAGATCGTAGGACTAGAGGATTCGTCAGAAAAGGGTATAATAGCTGCCTTTTTCTCCATAACAGGATTATTGGTTACTCGTTGGATGTATTTTGGGCATTTACCATTAAGCGATTTATATGAATCATTAATTTTTCTTTCGTGGAGTTTTTCCATTATTCATATGATTCCGTATTTTAAAAAACACAAAAACCATTTTAGCGCAATAACCGCGCCAAGTGCTATTTTTACTCAAGGTTTTGCTACTTCAGGTCTTTTAACTGAAATGCATCAATCTACAATATTAGTACCCGCTCTACAATCCCATTGGTTAATGATGCACGTAAGTATGATGGTATTGAGCTATGCAGCTCTTTTGTGTGGATCATTATTATCACTCGCTCTTCTAGTTATTACGTTTAGAAAATTGTTGAGTAAAAGCAATAATTTAGTAACTGAGTCGTTTTACTTTGGTGAGATTCAATACGTGAACGAAAGAAACAATGTCTTACGAAACACTTATTTTAGTTTGTCTCAAAATTATTACAGGTATCAATTGATTCAACAATTGGATCGTTGGAGTTATCGTATTATTAGTCTGGGGTTCGTTCTTTTAACCATAGGTATTCTTTCGGGAGCGGTGTGGGCTAATGAAGCATGGGGATCATATTGGAATTGGGATCCAAAGGAGACTTGGGCATTTATTACTTGGACCGTATTCGCTATTTATTTACATATTAGAACAAATACAATTTTTGAAAGTGTCAATTCTGCAATTGTGGCCTCAATGGGCTTTCTTATAATTTGGATATGCTATTTTGGGGTTAATCTATTAGGAATAGGGTTGCATAGTTATGGTTCATTTACATTAACATCTAATTGAATTGAATTCACTTGACGAATAGAAACATAGGACGGCATACGTGTATATATAAGAAAACTTCATGTAAACCATCAAGAACCATTTGAATCAAGTAATCAAAATGGAATGATTCAAATGGTTCTGACAAAAGCCAAATATATCTGGTTATAATATAATTCCAATTTTTTTTATTTAACTTAAGAGAATAAGAGAATAAAAAAGACTTCTTTTTTTATTGTACAATGAACTATTTTAAAAATCATGGGATTTCAGTTTCATTTTTTGGTTTACTCACGAAAACTATCTATAAAAATAATTGGATATAATAGCTTCAACCTTGTCAACTGATAATGAGAAAATTAAATCGGGATAAACACCAATACCTATTATAGGTAAAAGAATAGAGATCGAAACAAATAATTCTCGCGGTCCAGAATCAAAAAAATAAAATTTTTGGGCATTAAAAAGCTTGTATCCATAGAACATCTGGCGTAACATAGATAATGAATAAATAGGAGTTAATATCATTCCAATTGCCATTACAAAAGTAATTAATATTTTTGTCATTAAAAGAAATTTTTGGCTAGTAAGTATTCCAAAAAAAACTATCAATTCGGCAACAAAACCGCTCATGCCCGGTAATGCAAGAGAAGCCATTGATACGATACTGAAAGTCGTGAATATTTTTGGAATTGCGATAGCCATTCCGCCCATTTCGTCGAGATAAACAAGACGTATTCTATCATAACTCGTTCCGGCCAAGAAAAAAAGAGCAGCGCCAATAAATCCGTGAGAGATTATTTGTAAAATGGCTCCGTTCAGTCCTGTATCGCTTATAGAACCAATTCCTATAATTATGAAACCCATATGAGATACAGAGGAATAGGCTATTCTTTTTTTTAAATTACACTGACCAAGAGATGTTGAAGCTGCATAGATTATTTGAATTGTGCCTACTATCATCAACCAGGGAGAAAATACAGAATGGGCGTGGGGTAATAATTCCATATTGATCCGAACCAATCCATATGCTCCCATTTTTAATAAGATTCCGGCTAAAAGCATACAAGTACTGTAATGTGCCTCTCCATGGGTGTCTGGTAACCATGTATGTAAGGGTATGATCGGTGATTTGACAGCAAAAGCAATAAGAAATCCAATATAGAATATTATTTCCAGTGCTACAGGATACGATTGATTCGCTGATGTTTCAAAATTTAATGTTGGTTCATTGGAACCATATAAACCAATACCCAGAATTCCTATTAATAAAAAAACGGAACCTCCTGCAGTGTACAAAATAAATTTTGTAGCTGAATACAAACGTTTCTTTCCCCCCCACATGGATAGAAGTAGATAAACTGGAATTAATTCTAACTCCCACATGATGAAAAAAAGTAAAAGGTCGCGAGACGAAAATGGTCCTATTTGACCGCTATACATTGCTAACATCAGGAAATTAAATAGCCGGGAATCCCGAGTAACCGGCCAAGCTGCTAAAGTAGCTAAGGTTGTGATAAATCCTGTCAGTAAAATGGGTCCTATAGAAATTCCATCTATTCCCAACCTCCAGTAAAAATCAAAAAAATAGATCCATTTATAATCCTCTGTCAGTTGCATTAATGGATCATCCAATTGGAAACGATAACAGAATGCATAGGTTGTTAGAAGGAGTTCCACTATACATATACAGAGAGTATACCACCGAATTACCTTATTCCCTCGATGAGGGAGAAAGAAAATTAAGGAACCCGCGAATATTGGAAAAACTACAACTAGCGTTAACCAAGGAAAAGAATTCATGGTAAAAACAAGATAAACTTGGACCAGAAAAACCCGTGCTAAAAATAAAAATTTTTTTAGCGCGGGTTTTTGTCGGTAAAGGTAAAAAAAAAATGTATTCCAGTCGGGTTTTCTGGAACGTATTAATAAGCTAGACCCATACTTCGAGTTGTTTCATACCATAAATACACTCGAACACTCAAGAAATCCGTGGGACAGGCGGATTCACATCTCTTACAACCGACACAGTCCTCCGTTCTTGGAGCAGAAGCGATTTGCTTAGCTTTACATCCGTCCCAAGGTATCATTTCTAATACATCCGTTGGGCAGGCTCGCACACATTGAGTACACCCTATACACGTATCATAAATCTTTACTGAATGTGACATTGGAGCTATAAATTTTTGAATGTCCGAAATTTTCGATCTAGTAAACTTGTAAATGAATCATATATTTATACACTAGATGAATCAATAATTTATCAGAATTTTTCTAATCAACTCACTTCTGTATTGACCCATACAATAGAGCCAAGATACTTTGATTTCCTACTTTTTAGAAAACACGTATTATACGTAATATATATGTATGGTCATAGTAATTAGAATTTATGAATATTATACTTTATATGATTAATACTACTTATTCAATAAATTTGATTGATTGATACGAGTTGATTTTCTGTTACGATAAATTGACGAAACAATAGCCGGGCCAATAGCTGCTTCAGCGGCTGCTATAGCTATAACAAAAATTGAGAAAATATTTCCTTTTAATTGGCGATTATCAAAAAAATCAGAAAATGTTACGAAATTTATATTAACCGCATTCAGTATAAGTTCAAGACACATAAGGGCTCTAACCATATTTCGGCTCGTGATCAATCCATAGATACCGATAGAAAATAAGTAGGCACTCAAAACAAGTACATGTTCGAGCATCATTGAACAACTCCTTATCAATTTCGATTCATTTCAATATGAACTGAACAACAATTCAACAGATTCAATTGACTAGAATAAAAAAAAAGTACGGAACAAAAGAATATATTTTATTGGTAATAAAATAAATGGCTTGAATAAAAAATTTATATTTTAAGCATAAGCAAGCTGTAATTGAAGAAAAATAAATGGAATAAAACAGAACAGAGTTTAATGTGGATTGCTGTTGCTAATTATATAGATTTATTACTGGCGCGCCACAGAAATTGCACCTATCAAAACGGCTAAAAGAATTATCGAAACGAATTCAAATGGAAGAAAAAAATCAGTTGATAAATGAATTCCAATTTGTTGACTATTACTTATCAAATCTTGCTCTATAATCTGGTTTGATCTTGTAGTCCAAATAATCCCGTACCATGACGTATCTGTAATAGTAATCATCAGTAAAACAAAAATACTTGTACAAATTGGCAAAGTAACCCCATCCCCAATGGTCCAAAGATTCAAATCTTTGTAATATTCTGACCCATTCATGAACATCACAGCAAATACGATTAAAACATTTATAGCTCCCACGTAAATAAGGAGTTGTGCAGCAGCTACAAAATAGGAGTTTAATATAATATAGAATAAGGATATACAAACAAGAACCAGTCCCAACGAAAAGGCAGAATAAATGGGGTTGGTAAATAATACCACTCCTATACCTCCTAGTATAAGAACCGATCCCAGAAAGACTAAAAGAAAATCATGTATTGGTCCGGACAAATCCATTATATGTAAAATAAGAGATAAATAAATCAAAATGTTTTTCATGACCTTATTGAGACCCGACCAAAAATATTTTTTATTATTTTTGAGCAATTCCTAATTAAATCCTAAGGGATTTGAATAAATGTAAGTACAATTATTGGACAAATTTTATTCTTTATCTGAAAGAGTGGTTCTAATTCGAAACTATATATTTTTAAAAAATTACAGATATATTAATTAATGGATTAATGGATTTTAAATACAAATTAAGGCGTGATTCTTACCAACCAACCAATAGTTGGGATTTGTAGTTATTGACCAAACAAAACGAAAGAAACCCTACTTCCTTTCCTTTAGATTAGATCAAAACTGAAAAGTATTAGTAAAGTAATTATAAACTATTCTTTAATCAAGAGATTTCCTTATTTTTTTTGAGGCGAATTTAAAATTGTTCGAATTGTATAATCGTCAATTACTGACATTGGTAAACGACCCAAAGCAATTTGATTATAATTCAATTCGTGTCGATCATAAGTAGAAAGTTCATATTCTTCAGTCATTGATAAACAATTTGTTGGACAATACTCAACGCAATTACCACAAAATATACAGACTCCGAAATCAATGCTGTAATTAAGCAACCGTTTCTTGCGAATATGAGTTTCCAATTTCCAATCAACAACGGGTAGATCTATAGGACATACACGAACACATACTTCACAAGCAATACATTTATCAAATTCAAAATGGATTCGACCGCGGAAACGCTCCGCGGTGATTAATTTTTCATAAGGGTATTGAATAGTTACGGGTAAACGATTTGCGTGGGATAAAGTAATCATGAAACTTTGACCAATGTACCTTGCAGCTCGTACTGTTTGTTGACCATAATTCATGAACCCAGTTACCATAGAGAACATATCGTTAATATATATGAATAATTTTATGTTGGTTTATTTCTCTTGTTTGAGACAAATTGTGAATATAGAATGTTCCTTTACAGCGAAAAGAGTTGGGAAGAAGTTGTTAATAGTAGATTACCGAGAGAAATAGGTAAAAGAAATTTCCATCCAAGATTCAATAGTTGGTCCATTCTTAGCCTCGGTAAAGTCCATCTTGTTGTGATAGGAATGAACAAGAACAAATAAGTTTTAACTAATGTAATAAAGATACCAATTGTTGCTCCACAAACTCCACATGTTTTATTTATTTCAAAAAGCTCAGAAATGTACATGTCCGGAATAGAGATATTCCACCCTCCCAAGTAAAGAACTGTTACAAATAATGAGGAAACTAATAGGTTTAGATAGGAAGCAACATAAAATAAACCAAATTTTATACCCGAGTATTCAGTTTGATAACCTGCTACTAATTCTTCTTCGGCTTCTGGTAAATCAAAAGGTAATCTCTCACATTCCGCTAGGGAAGAAATGATAAAAATGATAAACCCTACAGGCTGACGCCACAAATTCCATCCCCAAAAACCATATTTTGATTGCGCCTCAACGATATCAATCGTACTTGAACTGTTAGATAATTATAGTCGGTGATACCATCACTCTTACCATCGCTATTACAGAACCGTACATGAGATTTTCACCTCATACGGCTCCTTGAAGGCCAGAAATAAATCTAAGGACCGCGTCAGTATTATTTTATCTTGATATGTTTGTAGGATGTATAAGGTAAAAAAAATCTATCGGACGGTCCCACATTAGACCAATAGAATTCTGAATTCTGTCTGTTATAATAATTTTAATTATTTTAATTAAAAAAAATAAATAAAAAAAAGTACTTCTGAATTGATCTCATCCTTTCTTTAATAATTTCAATAAAAATTTTAATTCTTTTTTTATTGGGTAATAACTTAATTGTTCAATAAAATACTTCTTGTAGAAATATCAATAACCCGTCGATTTCACTTACGAAAAATTATTCTATATTAATTCATGAATTATGACACAAATTATATATCTATTAACTATTAATATGTATATGGGAAAGAATAAAAAAGATATCTTTTTTATTTTTTTATTGGAGTTAGATTTCTTTCTCTTTTTTTTTTCGTTCCTATTCTTCTTTCTATTTCTGAGAAAAAGAGTGTTTACAAAATAAAAATAAAGTAAAGTATTATTTCGTTCCCAATAGTTATTTATTTAACCGGTGGATAGGAGTATACTCTGGATTGGAATCGTGCCGTGGGGAGTACTACTTGATCATTTCTACCAACTTAAAGCCCCAATTAGTATTCTTTGTTTGTATATTATGTAAAAATATCCTTTTGGAGAATTTACATAATCTCTATTACTAATCCTTTACATATCTTGGTGTTTCTACCCACCCACTCGTTTTTGCTCAACCCCCGTTATGGTAATACATACAAACGATAGTGAAAACTCAATCACGGTTGATTTTTTGAGCCCGCTTCAAGTCAGGATGACTAATCAACCAATCTTGGGGTAAATAGTCTCTTCTGTTTATATTTATTTCCGCTTAACTCTCCAATTCTTATACATAGAAAATGAGATTCAATCTTTTTACTGCGAATTTATATTTATATATAAGCTGTTTTTTTTTTTCACTCATATAACTGTTTTATTTAGTTCATCAATCCGAATAATGAATAAAAAAATGAAGATATCTACTTAATTCATTCCATTTACTTGAAAGAAAGGAATATAGAAAAGTTTATGTCTATGTATCAACGAATCGCACGTAGAGATATTGATAAGACACATAAAGTTAATGGTATTTCATAACTAATTGATTGAGCGGCAGCTCGTAGACCACCTAAAAAGGAATATTTATTATTTGACCCGTATCCTGACATAAGAAGTCCAATTGGAGCAATACTGGAAATGGCAATCCATAAAAAAACCCCGATGTTGAGATCCGCTAAAACAAGGTGATAGCCAAAAGGAACTACTGAATAGCTTACTAAAATTGATATAACTGCTATGGATGGCCCGATACTGAATAAACGAGTATCCCCCCTAGATGGAAGAAGATTTTCTTTGAAAAGTAGCTTTGCCCCATCTGCTAAAGCTTGAAGAACTCCCAAAGGGCCAGCGTATTCAGGTCCAATACGTTGTTGTATCCCTGCGGATATTTCTCTTTCTAACCATACAATTACCAACACACCTATTGTGATTCCCACTACAAGAGTCAAAATAGGAACAAGCACCCATATAATTCCATAAACCTCTTTTAAAAATTCTAATCTAGAAAAAGAATCAATATCTTGTACTTCGGGTGTATCAATTATCATTTCAACGATCAACTTCTCCCATAATGATGTCTATACTACCTAGTATTGTCATAATATCAGCCAATTTCATTCTTTTAACTAACTGAGGCAGAATTTGCAAATTGATAAAACCCGGCGGTCGAATTTTCCATCTCCAAGGAAAACCGCTCCGATCCCCTATCAGAAAAATTCCCAATTCTCCCTTTGGGGCTTCGACTCTCACATAAAGTTCTTGTTTCGGCAACTCAAATGTAGGGGAAGGCTTTTTACTAATGAATCGATATTCAAAATCATTCCATTCCGGATTCCTTTCTCTATCAAAGTATCGTATTTCTAAATTCTCATAAGGCCCCCCTGGAATTCCTTCCAGGGCCTGTTGAATAATTTTTATGGATTCTATCATTTCACCAATTCGGACTAGATAACGAGCTAATGAATCTCCCTCTTTTTGCCACTGTACTTCCCAATCAAATTCGTCGTAACACTCATAATGATCAACTTTACGAAGATCCCATTGTATTCCGGAAGCTCGCAGCATTGGTCCCGATAAACCCCAATTTATTACCTCCTCTCTACCAATAATGCCTACGCCCTCGACTCGTTCTAAAAAAATAGGATTTCGTGTAATAAGTTTTTGATATTCAGCAACTCTAGTTAAAAAATAATCGCAGAAATCCAAACATTTATCTATCCAACCATGAGGTAGATCAGCCGCTATTCCTCCGATACGAAAATAATTATGCATCATTCTCATACCGGTGGCAGCTTCGAATAGATCATATACTAATTCTCTTTCTCTGAAAATATAGAAAAAGGGGGTTTGTGCACCAATATCCGCCATAAAAGGACCTAGCCATAACAGATGAGAAGCTATACGACTCAACTCCAACATAATTATTCTGATATAGCTGGCTCTTTTAGGTACTTGAATATTTCCCAACTGTTCCGGTCCATTTACAGTTATTGCTTCTGTGAACATAGTAGCTAAATAATCCCAACGTGTTACATAAGGCAAGTATTGTATAATTGTTCGGTTTTCCGCAATTTTTTCCATCCCTCGGTGTAAATAACCCAATATTGGTTCACAGTCAATAACATCTTCACCATCTAGAGTAATGATGAGTCGAAGAACACCGTGCATTGATGGGTGGTGAGGGCCCATATTTACTATCATGAGGTCTTTTCTTGTAGCCGGTATATTCATAGGTTTTTCCTCGATTCATTCTTTCATGAATTGCTGAAAACGAAAAAAGTTCATTAAAATTCAAGATATAATAAATCAAATAATTAAAAATGACTCGTCAAATTAACGAGTTTTTGACTCCCGAATATCCAACCGATTAATTAATTCTTTATAACATATTCTATTTTTCTTTGACAAATAAGACAGCAGTCGTTGGCGTTTTCCCAAAATTTTACGTAAACCTCTCTGAGATAAATAGTCTTTTTTGTGTAATTCTAAATGTGAAGTAAGTCTTCGTATCCTATTGGTGAAACTAACTATTTGAAATTCCGCAGATCCTCTGTTTTCTTCTTGTGAAATAACCGAGATGAATGAATTTTTTACCATAAACTGAAATCTTCTCTCCCCCCCCTCTTTTTATTTTAAGATATTTTTATTGATAGATATCTTTATTGATCAGTAATAATAATGCACTTTATTTTTATTTGGTATATACAATAATCTTAATTTCGTTATTAATTTATAATTTTTTTACTAAAATTTAATAAATTTAATAAAATAAATTCGATTTTTTTATTGGATGTGAAAGGGTATACATAAAGGATTGTTGTTTTCTGCACTTACAAAAGATAAAAATTTAGACCTTAAAATAAGAATATTTTGTTCATTCATTTATAGATCTAATTGATATGTAATTGAATTAGTATCATGTATCAGAATGGAATGTAAGACAATGCATGTGTGCATCTCTTTGTCGTCATAGACCAGATATGGTATGGCAAATATAGGAAAAATTTACCTTTAATTCATTTTCAATCGCGGATACATATGTATCCTTACCATACTGAAACGACTGCCATTATTGCTATTAAACCAATAACGATTCATACAAGCCAAATCTTCTAATCGATAACTGGGCCATAGAAATAACTTTAATTTAATAATTTTTTTTTTATATTTTTTTCTTTTATACAAAATTTCACTGTTTACCCTATTCCCATTATAAAACGTTGCATTTCTATGCATATCATTTCTATTCTTCGAATTGAAACAAATTTGAATTCTCAATTCTCTACGACTTCTAGGCGATAAAATATTTTCCGTAACAAACAAATCATAATGATTTTTATCTCTATTTCCAGTCATCTTTTGATGTTTTGTAATGACTTCGTCAAAATTCTTATCAACATGTTTTTTTTCTTCGTATCCTTGATTAATTTGGTGTTTACTTTTATGAACTAATGAAATACCGACGGTTTGATACATAATAAATTTTCCATCATTTTTTATAGATAGACGGATTGGTTCAATAATCAAAATTCCCCTTTTAATCAATTCTGTAAGAGTTAAATTTTTATGAATCATCAGAATATCCAGACTCATTTCGCCCCTTTGAATAGAGGATATAGTAATTTCTCTTGGATTTATCAGTCTAAGCAGGAGACAATATACTTTGATGTTGTTGATTATTTTTTTATTTAAAAAAGCATCCCATCTTAATTGAAAATGAAAATACCTTTTTAGGAAGAAATCAAACTCCGCTTTTGTATTGATCTTGTATTGCCTTTTATTTCTATGTTTTTTCATGTCCGATCCCGTATAATCTTCTTCAGCATCTTTTTCTTGTTTTGAAAGAGCCAACTTAAGATCTGCTTGGCCTGCAGATTCTTTTTCCCCTTGATTTCGCTTTTCTAATTCAAGATATTTTTTTTCATTCGACGATATTGATATAAAAGGATCTCTTTTTTTATTTACATTGATGCTTTTGTTTTCACTAGCATTTTCATTATACTTTAAAAGTAATAATTTTATTGGTCTAACCCAAGGTTTAATTTTATATATATTATAAAGTATCACAAATTCGGGGAAGAACCAAAGTTCCAGGTTTGATATGGGATAACTTAGTATTTCTTCATTCATTCCCATCCAATCAAAAAAGCTTTTTTGATTGGATACGCGGATTTCGTGATCTTGTTGAATCGTGAGATAAAAAAGACTCTTCTTATTGTTATTGATTTTATCAATTATTTGATACTTATTAACTCCAATCTTAGTATATTTATTACTGGCAGTATGAATATTGACCCAGGTCTGAATATCGACCTTCTTTTTAAGACAAAAATGGATGATTCTCCAATCAAAATATTTTCTATCCGGATTTTTATCCATATCTCTAATATCATCTTCTATTAGATAATTATTGCTAGGTATAATTTTCAGCATATTAAATGGTTTTTGTTTATGTGTGTTGTAATTATAAAAAGTATTTTGGTTATTTTTTACTTGTAATGGCGATCCATAAATGTAAGAGTCCTTCTTATCTTTATAATTAATAAATTTATACGCTAAAAGATCATATCTATATTGTTTTTTAAAATTATCCCTTTGATTCAGTAATGAATATGTTTGAATTTTTTTTTTTTTTTCGTAGTGAATTAATTGATCTTTTTCATATAAATAACAGAAATATTTATTTTGACTCATACAGTGTTGATTTAATATATTTCTCCATTTTTGTGGTACTAATCTAGACCATTTAATCTGAGATATATCACATTGATATTGATAATTATTCCTCAACCAATTTGTACATTGATTCATTACAGAGTTGTGAAGATTCTTATGCCTTAATTTGGACTGAAATAGTTCTTGTGTTACAAAAAAAAAAAAATTTATTTCATTTTTTAGAAAAGGAGATGCTTTGTTATATTGAAATACAGATTTTAACTTATATAAGTATAAGGTTTGTGATAATTTGTAAAATACATATGCTTGTGAAAAGTAAGATAAGTCACAAAAAGTTTTTGAATTTTTGTTACTAATATTGGCATTATTAGAACGTGACTTTTTTATAGTCGAAATAAAGTGAATTAAACTTTGATTCGTTTTATCAATTCTTTCTCGATTTGCTTCATTATCGTTAATATATTTATTAATACTTTTTTTTGTTGATTCAAGAAAAAGTTGTGTATTGATGCTAGGAATATTAATGATAGATAGAAAGATATCTATGTATATCTTTTCAATGAAAAATTTTATAAAATAATGTGATTTACGGATTAATCGAACATTTCTTCTTTTTAATATCTGCCAAATATTTGTTTGTGATTCCAATCTTTTATCATCATAGCTTCTTTTGTTAGAACTAAAACGTCTATCTGGAGTTAAAAATCCCTTTTTCTTGTCTTTTTTAATTTTTTCTATTTGATTTATGATTGTGTTTGTTCTATCAGTCAGATCTTGCATTTTTTTTTCTGGTAATGAATAATTTGTCCAATCCTGAGATCTAATTTGAATCGGCGATTCGTGAATCATTCGATTACCAATTATCAAATCGTTTTTAGTTTCACTCAATTCAATTTCTCTCAATCCAAACAATAGAATCGGGTTTATTTTTGAGAGTTCTTTTATTATTTCTTTTATAAAACGAATGCTTTTAATGACCCATTTTTTTGTTTCTTTTGAAATATTTCTAAACAATTTTGTTTGCTTTTTTAAAATTCTTAGAGTTATAAAACATTTTTTTTTTACCTTTTTCATTTTTTTTTTTAATTCTTTAAAAATAGGTTCAAAAAATGAAAGTTGTTTTTTGGGAGAACCGAAGGGTTCTTCAGCCTCCATTCCAAAAATTGTTAAAAAACAAAAATCATTTTTTTGATCTTTCTTTGGATAGTTATAGGGCGCTCGTAGTTTAGATCTATGCCAAGGTTTAAGACGAAAAGGAAATAGGATCTTG